ATGTCTTACAAAGAACATATGACTATTATTCTATTCAAAATCCAAATCACGCGAGTGCTTATTACTAAGAGACATACCAGTATCGATATTTAGTCATTCGAGGGTCTCTTTTCAATTTTCTAGATAGAGTAGAGAAACTAGATATATCTAGTTTCTCTACTCTATCTGTTTCTCATTTATCCCTACGGAATACCAGCCAAAATAGAACGATCTTAGAAAGTTGATAATGAAATTGAGTTATTTGTCCAAGAAGAATGATCGGACTGATAGGGACAGCAAACAATTCATTATAACAAAAAACGAGTCTTATTATTCGAAGCGCCTCGTGATCTTCAACCAATTATGAGCTTCAATATAATTCCCGGGAGTAAGTGCTATAGCTTGTTTCCAATACTCAGCAGCTTGGTCGAACCAAGCCTCCGCAATTTCAGAATCTCCTTGTCGAATGGCCTGTTCTCCCCGGTCGGAATAGGCGGGTCAATTCCTTCCCTTAGAACCGTACTTGAGAGTTTACTACCTCATACGGCTCAGCAGTCAATTCTTTTGGTATCCCCTTTGCTTTGAATCTACCATATCTAATTCAAGGAGATTTATCATAGATCCAGAGACCCCTCTCCTTTTTATCGGGTTAACTAAAAACTAAAAGAGATTAATTACATAAGTTTTAAACTCAAATTTTGATTACTAATTGGTTTTCGTTTTATCTTTTATCCCACCTTCCGAAGAATAAAACATGGGTATTTTTTATTTACCTATTGTATAGTTAAAATTTTCTGAAAGGTAACTATCTCAATTTCATATAGAAATTTATATAGAATCCTTGAAAAAGACTTTCCTTCATAAGAAAGAAAAGACTTACTCTCTTTGGGATCTGATGCTACACCGCTGCTCCCTAGTGGATCAACTCTATTACATAAGTTGATTCCTAACTTTTTCATATCATGACAATGATATAAGTAAGCAGTTCTTATTGTATCGGACCAAAACCTCGCTAATTGATCTTTACGGTGCTTCCTCTATCAATTAGATTCTTTATCCATAGAATAAAGTATCCAGGCATATCTATTTCTTCATATTTTGACTTTGTATATGAAGTTTTTTTCTTTGCTACAGCTGATAAAAATCGTTATTTTGGACGATGTATATGTAGAAAGCCTTTTATTAATGCTTTTTTCTTTTCCTTTCTATAGTAGAGAGAGTCGCACGTAATGACAGATCACGGCCATATTATTAAAAGCTTGGGGTAAGAATGGGTTTCGTTCTAGTGCTCGAAAATAATATTCCAAAGCTTTGGTATGTTCTCCATTACTTGTGTGGATAAGTCCTATATTATAGAGTATATAACTTCGATCATAGGGATCTATTTCTAGTCGCATAGCTTCATAATAATTCTGTAAAGCTTCCGCATAATTTCCTTCGGATTGAGCCGACATCCGTTACGGTCGTCGTTCGATTCCACGAATCTCCGTTCCAAAACCGTACGTGAAATTTGCATCTCATACGGCTCCTCCTTTATGTACATAATAAGAATAATAACTTAATAAGACTTAAATATTCTCATTATAAACTGAGCGGGGCTAGTGTTTTTACAAGAAATCTCTAGCCAACCTTTCTGCAAAATATTTTTTCTTACCATCAAGCGTGTTAGGAGTAGATAGAAATGAAATGGTAACTCCAACAAGTAATTTCTTTGTCCTCAACGCTCCCTAATTTATAGGAATTGGTCACTTCAACAATCTTCGACGGTTATACGGGTATCCAAAGTACCAACGAGATGGATGCTTGTTGTCCCAGCCATTCTTGTTAGCCCCAACCCTGCTAAGGCGGAAGGGTTAATCTTTATTTAATAAATAACAAATAACAAAGTTTTTGTGTTGTTGATTTCTAGGTGTAGTGCTTCTTCCCATATGCCCCCTATTGGTACTAGTGAAGTAGGATTAACCTCTAATATAGAACCTATAGGTGTAACCTTTCGCTCAATACTCCAATCGACAATTGAAGCATCTGAGGCGGCATTACTCGAGGATACACGACAGAAGGAATTGCTCTTTTTATAAACTTCACCTTCAACAAGTGTAGATTTCTTTCAGTAATCTTTTGTCTTTCTATCCCAAATCGTGTGTCTTTGGATGAGAAAAAAAGAATCAAATCGCACCATCTCTGTAGTAAGTAAATGCCTCCTTTTCTCCTGAAGTTGTCGGAATTATTCGTAATAAGATATTGGCTATAATTGAAAAGGTTTTATCAATAAAATTTCCATTTATCTGCGATCTAGGCATAGATAACAATACATTCTATAATTATTCATTACCTCTCGTAGGAAAACGCTCCCACAAACAAAGGAATTGGACAGTACGAAATAACATAAAAACAGACTAATAAAATGAAATTCTCTTTATTACCTGAGCTGTGACGCAAAGCCCCTTCTTTTCTATTTTTATAGTTAGGGTTGATTTGATTGTTCGTACCTATCAAATAATCTAATTATGAATAACTCGCT